AGCCTTGGGCCAATAAAGACTAAGAAAATTGACTCAAAAACAAACTTCATCGGGGGCTCCGTTGTAGAATTAAATTAAAACCTAACCATTAATCGAAAAGCGATGGGAACGATGGAACCTGTGAATACATAAGATTCTATTGAAAACGAATCTTAATAATTTATTGGGGGGGATGGCGAAACGAACCAAGAGACAACCCATTTATTCTGGGGGATCATAGATTAACCCCACAAATGAAGTAAATATTGAAAGAGTAAATATTCGCCCGCGCAGGTTTTTATGTTATTTTATTGGTATTGGATTTCTAAATTTTAAGCAATTTGATATAATAATCATAAAAAATATGGAATACGGATTCGGAATAACATTATAAAAAAAAAAAAGAACATTATCTAAAAATAAACTAAAAATAGAAGTAATTATTTCTAAATTTAGAATTATCTATGAATCTATAATGAAAATATAATACATAGTTCTATATAAATAAATAAAATAAAAGATATACAAATTTCTAATAAATAGATTAGGTGAAATATCAAGGAATCATACGATTCAGTATATTATTCATCAACTACATGTATATATATATTATATATATATTTTTTTAATCATTTCATTCGCGAGGAGCCGGATGAGAAGAAATTCTCATGTCCGGTTCTGCAGTAGAGATGGAATTGCGAAACAACCACCAACTATAACCCCAAAAGAACCAGATTCCGTAAACAACATAGAGGAAGAATGAAAGGAATATCTTCTCGAGGTAATCGTATTTGCTTCGGTAAATATGCTCTTCAAGCACTTGAACCCGCTTGGATTACGTCTAGACAAATAGAAGCAGGACGTAGGGCAATGACACGAAATGTACGTCGCGGCGGAAAAATATGGGTGCGTATATTTCCCGACAAACCAGTTACCCTAAGACCCACGGAAACGCGTATGGGTTCGGGGAAAGGGTCTCCCGAATATTGGGTAGCTGTCGTTAAACCAGGTAGAATGATTTATGAAATGGGCGGAGTAGCAGAAAATATAGCCAGAAAAGCTATTTCCATAGCAGCGTCAAAAATGCCTATACGAACTCAATTCATTATTTTGGGATAGGAATATAGAACCAAAAGAAAAAGACTTTTGGGAAGAAAAAAATCGCAAGTTTTTTTTGTTTTGGACAAACAATATTTCTTTTTTTTTGCCCATTTGTATTGAAATAAAATAACAGATTAAAAAAAGAATATGATCCAATCTCAGACCCATTTGAATGTAGCAGATAACAGCGGAGCTCGCAAATTGATGTGTATTCGAATCCTAGGAACTAGTAATCGCCGATACGCCCATATCGGGGACGTTATTGTTGCTGTGATCAAGGAAGCAGTACCAAATTCACCTCTAGAAAGATCCGAAGTGATCAGAGCTGTAATTGTACGTACGTCCAAAGAACTCAAACGAGACAACGGTATGATAATACGATATGATGACAATGCTGCAGTTGTGATTGATCAAGAGGGAAATCCAAAGGGAACTCGAATTTTTGGTGCGATCGCCCGAGAATTGAGACAGTTAAATTTCACTAAAATAGTTTCATTAGCACCTGAAGTATTATAATAAAACATTGCATTATAAGATGAGATATAAACCACAATATAGTTATAGTATTTAAATCAAATAAATAAAATTAATTAGTAGATTGTGTTTCACGCATATACCTTTATATATATACATATATATATACATATACCTTTATTTATTTTATTTATATTATTTAAAAAAATATAAATAATATAAATAAAATAATCAATTCATAAAAGGAAAAAAAAAACATAAAAAAGTATGCTTATGTTGATTATATCAAAACTAGGAGGCAACAAAAATTTTAATTTATCATGGGTACGGACACTATTTCTGACATAATAACCTCTATACGAAATGCTGATATGGATAGAAAAGGAACCGTTCGAATAACATCTACTAAGATCACCGAAAACATTATTAAAATACTTTTACGAGAAGGGTTTATTGAAAATGTGAGGAAACATCAGGAAGGCAAAAAAATATTTCTGGGTTTAACCCTACGACATAAAAGGAATAGGAAAGGGCCATATAGAACGAGTCTAAATTTAAAACGAATCAGTCGTCCCGGTCTACGAATCTATTCTAACTATCAAAAAATTCCTAGAATTTTAGGTGGGATGGGGATTATAATTCTTTCTACTTCTCGGGGTATAATGACAGACCGAGAGGCTCGACTAGAAGGAATCGGCGGAGAAATTTTGTGTTATATATGGTAATTTCCGATATCCAAATTGTATCCAGACTTCCTACTTCCTATTTGTAAAAAAAAACAAGAAAAAAAAGAACGGGTTTCTAATATCAGCTGATATTTCAAGAGTCTTTTAGATAGAATGAAAGAAAAAAAAAAGGATTCAATTCAGGAAGGTTTAATTTCTGAATCACTTTCCAATAATATCTTACAAATTCGTTTAGATACTGAAGATCTGGTTTTAGGTTATGCTTCAGAAAAGGCCCAACACAATTTTATACGTATACCAGTCAAAATAGAAGTAAATCCTTATGATTCGACCAAAGAGCGTCTAATTTATAGACTTCACAACAAAGATTCGAATGAGGTAATTTTTTCAACTTCAACATTCTTTTTCTTTTATAAGAATACAATTTACGATTTCAAAATTTAACGAAACTTATTTTCTTCACACAAATATGTATATTAAAAATTAAGGAATGAAAAATATGAAAATAAGGGCTTCTGCTCGTAAAATTTGTGAAAAATGTCGACTAATACGTCGGCGGGGACGAATTATAATAATTTGCCCCAACTCGAGACATAAACAAAGACAAGGATAATTCTTCTAAACGGGGACTCAGGATCCCATATACATATACAAATAAAAAGAAAGGATCTATTTTAACACGAAATAAATGGATATATCCATAAACGTCAAACTTAGTTTTTGAGATAATAAAATATGGCAAAACTTTTACCAAGAATTCATTCCCGCAAGAATGGACGTAGTATTTCACGTAAAAACGCACGTAAAATACCTAAGGGAGTTATTCATGTACAAGCAAGTTTCAACAATACTATTGTGACCGTTACAGATATACGAGGTCGGGTGATCTCTTGGTCCTCCGCGGGCACTTGTGGATTCAGGGGCACAAGAAGAGGGACACCATTTGCTGCTCAAACTGCAGCAGGAAATGCTATTCGAACAGTAGTGGATCAAGGTATGCAACGAGCAGAAGTCATGATAAAGGGTCCCGGTCTCGGAAGAGATGCGGCATTAAGAGCTATTCGTAGAAGTGGTATACTATTAAATTTCGTCCGGGATGTAACCCCTATGCCACATAATGGCTGCAGGCCCCCTAAAAAAAGACGCGTGTAAGAATAAACTAAACATGGAAGAGATTTCAAGAGAAATAAATAATTCAATGATTTGATCAAAAAAAAGAATATTATTATGGTTCGAGAGAAAGTAACAATATCTACTCAGACACTACAGTGGAAGTGTGTTGAATCAAGAGCCGACAGTAAGTGTCTTTATTATGGCCGTTTTATTCTGTCTCCACTTATGAAAGGTCAAGCCGACACAATAGGCATTGCGATGCGAAGAGCTTTGCTTGGAGAAATAGAAGGAACATGTATCACACGCGCAAAATCTAAGAAAATACCACACGAATTTTCTACTATAACGGGTATTCAAGAATCAGTACATGAAATCTTAATGAATTTGAAAGAGATTGTATTGAGAAGCAATTTATATGGAACTCGCGACGCGTCTATTTGTGTCAAAGGTCCTGGACATGTAACTGCTCAAGACATCGTCTTACCGCCGTCTGTGGAAATCGTTGATAATACACAACATATCGCTAGCTTAAGGGAACCGATTGATTTGTGTATTGGATTACAAATCGAGAGGAATCGCGGCTATCGTATAAAACCGCCAAAAAACTTTCAAGACGGAAGTTATTCCATAGATGCTGTATTCATGCCTGTTCGAAATGCGAATCATAGTGTTCATTCTTATGGAAATGGAAATGAAAAGCAAGAGATACTTTTTCTCGAAATATGGACAAACGGAAGTTTAACTCCTAAAGAAGCACTTCATGAAGCCTCCCGGAATTTGATTGATTTATTTATTCCTTTTCTACATGCAGAAGAAGAAAACGTACATTTAGAAAAAAATCAACATAAGATTACTTTACCCCTTTTTACTTTTCATGATAGATTGGCTAAACTAAGGAAAAATAAAAAAGAAATAGCATTGAAATCTATTTTTATTGACCAATTAGAATTGTCTCCTAAGATCTATAATTGCCTAAAAAGGTCCAATATACATACATTGTTGGACCTTTTGAAGAACAGTCAAAAAGACCTTATGAAAATTGAACATTTTCGCATAGAAGATGTAAAACATATATTGGGCATTCTCGAAATAGAAAAGCATTTCGCTTTTAATTTACCAAAGAATCCATTTTAAATTCAATGGATTTCTATTCATTTTCATCTTTTCTTTTTTTTTTCTAAATATTATATATATAAATAATATAAATAATTTATCTAAATCTAAAGAAGATAAAAAAGAAGATGAAAATGAATTTGGAATCTTTAACAGAATCCATATATCCGCAAAATGAATCAAAAATTTAATTGAATAAATGTTATCTAGGGAGAATTCACTTTGAAGCGACTATTCCCTAGATACTTATGTCATGATATTTTATTTTCAAATTTGAAAATTGATTCAATTTGAAAAAGACCTAAAGTTAGGGATTTATCAATAGGTAATGTTGCTCCAATACCCAACCAAAGAGCCACTACGGTACCAATCAAAAAGACGGTGGTCGCGACCGGACGACGAAATGGATTTTGAAATTTATTAACATTCTCCAAAAAAGGTACTGTTAATAATCCCGCGGGTACTGAAACCATTAAAAGAACACCCAATAACTTATTGGGGACTGTACGAAGTATTTGAAATACGGGAAAGAAG